AGGGATTCAGTAATTAAACCTTCATGAATCCATTTTTGTTCTTTCATTCCAGGTAAAGCCCCCTTGAAGTATCAATTGATGGAGGAGGAACGATATTAGACAACCCGCCCCTTTTCTTTTTGTTTTCACAAATAAGAAGTTTCGGACCCAATTCGTATATTAGAAGGATTACCATATATAACACAAAACTTCTCCACCAATTCGTTCTAGTCGAGCCTCTCGGTCTGTCATTATACCTCGAGAAGTAGAAATAATTACAATTCCCATCCCACCTAAAATTCTAGGAATTCGCTGGTAGTTTGAATAGATTCGTAGACCAGGCCGACTGATCCGTTTTAAATTTAAAAAATTTCTATAAGACCTTTTCCTATTCCTTCTATGCCGCAGGGTTAAAACCAAAAAAGATTTTTTGGTTTCTTTATGTTTTCTCACGTTTTCGATAAAACCCTCTCGTAAAAGTATTTTAACAATATTTTCAGTTATATTAGTAGATGCTATTCGAACCACCCTTTTTCTATCCATATCAGCATTTCGTATAGAAGTTATTATGTCAGCAATAATATCCCTACCCATGGTGAATTAAATTTCTTGTTGCTCTCAAATTTTGATATAATCAACATGTTTTTTTTACTTATTTGTTTATGAATTTAAATTAAAAGCATATGCGTGAGACACAATCTACTAAAAATTATTAATCTATTTCTTAATCTCTTTCTTTTAAATAGTTTACTATAACCATATGATAGTCTTATCTTATTTTAGAAGACCTTACAATACCTCCGGAGCTAATGAAACTATTTTAGTAAAATTTAACTGTCTCAATTCCCGGGCAATTGCACCAAAAATTCGAGTTCCTTTAGGGTTTCCTTCTTGGTCAATGACAACCGCAGCATTGTCATCATATCGTATTATCATACCGTTATCACGTTTGAGTTCTTTACAAGTACGTACAATTACAGCTCTGACCACCTCTGATCTTGCTAGGGGCATATTTGGCACTGCTTCTTTGATCACAGCAACAATAACGTCACCGATATGAGCATATCGACGATTGCTAGCTCCTATAATTCGAATACACATCAATTCTCGAGCCCCGCTGTTATCCGCTACATTCAAAAGGGTCTGGGGTTGAATCATATCATTTTTTTATAATCTATTCTTTCAATACAAAGCAAAGAGTGAAGAAAAAAAGAAATATTGTTTGTCCAAAGAAAGAAACCGGAACCTGTGATTGTTTTTTTATCCCCAAGCCGTGCTTGCATTTGATTCTTTTTATCCCGAAATAATGAATTGAGTTCGTATAGGCATTTTGGACGATGCTATTGAAATCGCCCTTCTGGCTATATTTTCTGTTACTCCACCCATTTCATAAAGTATTCGACCTGGTTTAACAACAGCTACCCAATATTCAGGGGATCCTTTCCCCGAACCCATACGTGTTTCTGCGGGTCTTACTGTAACCGGTTTGTCTGGAAATATACGTACCCATATTTTTCCACCGCGGCGTGCATTTCGTGTCATTGCTCGTCGACCTGCTTCTATTTGTCTAGACGTGATCCAAGCAGGTTCAAGTGCCTGAAGAGCGTATTTACCGAAAGAAATATGATTACCTCGATAAGATATTCCCTTCATTCTTCCTCTATGTTGTTTACGGAATCTGGTTCTTTTTGGGTTATAGTTGATGGTTGGTTCTGAATTCCATCTCTACTACAGAACTGGACATGAGAGTTTCTTCTCATCCAGCTCCTCGCGAATAATAAAATTTTAAAAATGTCTATTATTCCTTTGTATATCTTGCTTTTTTAACTAACTAAACATATTAATATTTCTATTTTATTTTTTTAAATTTTTATGTTATAATGAATATTTATTTTGTTTTGCTTTTTATCCTATTGGATTGACCAAAAATTATCAATACAAGAAAATAAAAAAGTTTTCACGGGCGAATATTTACTCTTTTCTTTTCCCAATAGATTAGTTTCTGGTTTGTTTCGCCATCCCGATCAATGAGTCTGTTTTCAATAGATTTGGATTCACAGGTTCCATCGTTCCCATCGCTTCTTACTTAATGGTTAGGTCTGATTTCTACAATGGAGCTCATGATAAAATTTTTTCTTGAGTCAATTTTCTTAGTCTTTATTGGCTCGAAGCTCTTATTTTTTTTGTTCTATGAACGGATTCGTTTTCTTTTTTATAAATCCATATTGATTGATGCTTTATTACATTGCTTTTTTATGAGATGACTCATAAACCTTACATATTGGATGGAATTTTATATCGTTGGTTTTGTTTTTTCTCCCCTTCTTTCACCCTTCCATTTATCCGCATCTTTCTTCTTTGCTTCACACCTTAGAATCAGATTTATTTTTCTTTTGTTTATGCAAAAAAGATTTCAGTTGCTACAGCGATATGACCGATATATCATATCTTGACTGGTTCTTTGGATCCAGATAATGTGAAGTGATGAGTTGGTTATTAGTTCTATAGTTATTTGTTTATA